CACTTGGCGTCCATCCAATGCATCCGTTATGGTTATTTCGTACCCCCCTTTTTCTTTTCGTATGATTTTGCTTACTATACCCGCCGCTGTAGCATTATAAACCGTATTGTTACTTTTTGTCCCGTCGGGATAAATCTGGCCCCTTCCCCTGTTACCACCTACGTATATTGGGTATTTTAAGAAGTGAACATCTTTATTAGTCGCGGGATCCGGGGAAAGAATAGGAAAAGTTATTTCACTATATTTCTTACCAGGAACAGGCCCTATCACAAGAATATTTTTTTTAGTGGGGCCGTAATTCTGAAAAGATAGATTGCCTATCTTTTCTTTCATCTCGGGAGAAATACGACTGGGGGGGGCTAATTCAAACCCTTCCGGTAAAATAAGAACGGCCCCTACATTCAACCCCCCCTTTTTACCATTAGCAAGAACTTGTTTCAGTTGCATATCATAAGGAATTCTAACAACTGCTTCAAACACAGTATCAGGAAGTACCGCTTGCGGAACCTCAATATCCACAGGTTTATTAGCTAAATGGCAATTGGCGCATACAATACGACCAGTGGCTTCTCGTGGATTTTCAAAACCCTGCTGCGCAAAAATGGGATATGCATTTGAAATGGAGGCCCGAGTTATTATATATATCATGAGTGATACGGAAATGAATCGAGTAATCTCTTCCTTTATCGAAGAAAAAGTATTTCTAATTTGCATGGTCCAATCGTTAATCCCGAAAATTTCTACAATAAAATTGGGTAGGTCGCTAGTATAGTTCCCTATCCACGATTTTGCTATTTACTGAAATAATTTTACTGGAATATAGGAGGAATCCTCTGAATGGGTAGAAAGAGTAAAGAGTAAGGTAAGTACGACCTGGAATGCTTTGCTTAGGTAGAAAGTAAGAAACATTCTAATTGACTCGTTTTTCAGTCATTCATTGAATGATAAATCACTACAAGTGACGGAGATACACGATTTAAATAAAGGAAAATCCAATATTTGAAAATTGTATCTAGAATGACTGGAAAAGTGGAAACAAGACCAGATATAATTTGATCATTATGAAAAAATCCAAAATCGTTATAGACATAGCCAATCATTAGTTCCCAACCGTGGGGCGAATGGAATCCGATACATAAATCAGTTACTAAAAGAATGGAAAAGGCTTTTATTGTGTCGCTTAAATTATATAGGAATTCTTGAACCCAAGAATTAAGAAAAACAAGTTCTTCATTACCCAGAATAGAATAAGCACTTAGAATAACGAAACAGATTAGATTTGTCGAGAAGTGCAAAATTGTATGGATATGATCCTCATCTTGTATCTTGATCAATTGGATTGTTTCTTTGTGGAGCCCCATACGAAACTTTTGTAGATGTCTTTCCGGGAATTCCTTTACCATTTCATCCAAGAGAAATAGCTCCTCTAATTCTATGAATTTTTCTAGAATACTCTTTTCTTGAATATCGTTCAAAAAAGTTTTGGATTGCCTAGTATTCCACCAATTAGTAACCCAAGATTCTAGACTTTTATTAAATGAGAGAGTGATCCACCGGGGCAAAAAGACTACAAATACTATAAATGAAAGATATCGAAGGGGAATAGATGCGCTCTTTTTTGTCATTTTTTCATCTGTGAATTGTCACCTCATTCGTTGACTCTATGCGATCTAATATTTCTATCAAGCATAAGTTCTATTATAAGGTATCGCGCCTATTAATTATTAATTTATTAATCGAGCCCCCATTTTTTAGTTGTGATTCAGAGGTTAGTCCTTGAATCTAGTGTAGAAAAAATACAGAAATAGAAGAAGAATCCACTTCGAATTCGAATTCAAATGAAGAAATAATAAAAAAATAGATTGTTTCCAGATATCTTAATTGATCAAATATTCGAAGTAATTACTCCCCTTTGATCCTTTGATGAATGCCCGAAAGATTCAAATAAAGATTCCAATAATGAATATTTTTCGGATTTCGAAATGAAAGAACTTCCTGTTTATTAAAAAAGAAAATATCAAATATTTCGAAAAAAAAAAAATCGACAGACAAAAACAAAAAAGGTTTCGTTTTATATTATGGCCGCCACGTACACGTTTGCCTTGCTTTGGTCCCACAAGGCGTTCTGAAGAAACTTTAATTAAGTAAGTTATGCTTATAGAAAAAAAGGATTCTTAGGGGTTTTCCTCTTGCTGAGAAAGCATTTATTTTGCAGTTTCTTTTTTCAAAATACTTCAATTGGTACACGCAAGAAATAGGCCAATTCCGCAGCCTTTTGCTCAATTTCCCGTGGAGTCAAATTCTCATCAGTACGAGTCAAGGGAACGTCTCCCAGGCCTCTGATTTCCATATAAAGGACACGACGAGCATAAATACCCTCTTTTACTTCTATTCTGATGGACTGAATATCTTTCATAAGGAATCGTAAAAAGATGCGGCGATTTTTTCCAGGAAATCCCCAACGAAAAATGCACACTATTCCTTCTTTTCTATCAAATCGATCATAACCGCTACCTACATTCCATGTAATTGTGCACCACAAATAGGAACTAATAAAGAGACCCGCGATCCCATAGAAAGACATTACGATCCCTTGTGGGAAAAAAAGGATTTGTTGAGACGGAAAGAAGGATATCAAATTCTTATCAAGATAACTAGAAATTCCAACCAATAAGAATCCTAATGAACCTAAAAAAAGGATAAACGCCCAGCAGAAATTACTTGTTTTGCGAGATCCTGCTATAAATTCTATCCATATATATTCTGATCGCCAACTCATACATAGTAGATCCAGTTGCATTTTATGGAATAACAAAAAAAATTTCACTTTACTTTTTTTCCGAAGTAACTCTCATCAACTAGTACTATTCTGATGTGAACTTTTAGTAGTAATTAATCGAATTGGTTAGATATAATAAAATAAAAGCATCCCCTTCATATGATTCCCTATCAATAGCTACATACATATGGATAGATTTACTTTAATTTCAGACATGAGTTTGGATCCCAGCCTATTTTTTTTTTTAATTGCTAGAATTCGTCTGTCCATATATCATGTTTACGCATGTATAAGATCTTTTTCATTTATGTTCGGAGAAAGCCACCTGTTATTCTTATACAATATTCTACTAAATGGATATCCTTGTTCGCTAAGTCTTGAAAAAAAAAAACTAGATGAGATTTGACCACATCAGATTTAAAAAATCTTTTTTTTTTGAACATGAAGAGATAAAGAGGCCATTGCAATTGCCGGAAATACTAGGCCCACTAAAGGCACAAAAAAGGAGGGTAAGTTGTTGAGAATTGTCATAGAATGGGGTACCTCGATTTAATATTTGTACCTGTTATTGTTATAAGGATATCTTATAATAATTATAATTCATATTATAATTCGTATATTAGTATACTAAGTATATCGAAGTGAGTATATATAATAAGTGCAAGCAATGTCGAACTAAATAAACGGACTTATTCATCTTTCTACATGAAATAGATGTATATATGATAATCCACTTTCTTTATTATTCTTACTTCTTTTATTTTTATTCTTATATTGTTCTTATCTCCTTCTTCTAATTTCTTTTTTAATAAAAAAAGAGTCTCTTAAAAATTTAAAAATACCCGAAAGATTCGTTAGAATCCGACCCAAGAGCAGGAATTCTTATAAAAGGGGGACTTCTTGGGAGATATAGAAAGATGCAAGATTCTATATTTTCTATATTCTATATTTTCTATATTTGAAATATATACATATAGAAGAGGCGAACAGAACACGAAATTCGTTTTATTTGCCTTGCCTCCTAATTCGAAGGAAGAATTCGCTGTTTATGTTGTTGTTTTTTTACCGATATTACTAATCAGCAATATCGGTAAAAAAACAACGATTATCCGCATGATTCTTTCTACAATTAAATCTTATGTCACCAAATAAAAATTCGTTTTTTCGGTTTTTTATTTTGATTCTGATAAACTAACTAACTAGTTGTTCGCCACAAAAAAAAAGTTGAACTCAAGACTCTACTTGATTGAATTTTTATTGAAAGGAAAAAAGGCGTGGAGCTGAAATAGCTCACTCAGAACACCTTTTAAAGGGTTACGTGGTACTATTGGATCGAATAAGCCCTTATGGAATAAATATTCAGCCGCTTGTGAACCTTCAGGTACTGTCTTATTCAATGTTTGTTCAATTACTCTTTTACCCGCAAATGCAATATAGGCATTAGGTTCGGCAATAATGATATCCCCCAACATACCAAAACTAGCTGTTACTCCACCAGTAGTAGGAGATGTAAGAATTGATACATAGAATAACTTTTTATTTGATTGATAATCATATAAAGCAGAAGATATTTTAGCCATTTGCATCAAGCTCAAACTTCCTTCTTGCATGCGTGCCCCTCCGGAAGCACACACTAGAATAAGAGGTAAAAGTTTATTGGTAGCATACTCGATCAAACGGGTGATTTTCTCGCCTACTACGGATCCCATACTACCCCCCATAAACTGAAAATCCATAACCCCAATTGCGACGGGAATCCCGTTTAGTTGACCTGTACCTGTTTGAACAGCCTCTGTTAATCCTGTTTTTTTTTGATAAGAATCAATACGATCTTTATAAGGTTCCTCTTCTGAATGAAATTCAATGGGATCCAGAGAAACCATGCCGTCATCCATCGGATCCCAAGTACCTGGATCAACCGAAAGTTCGATTCTATCTGAACTACTTATTTTCAAATAATATCCGCATTGTTCACAAATATTCATTTTTGACTTCAAAAATTTCTTATAATTTAATCCATAACAATTTTCACATTGAACCCACAAATGCCTGTATTTTTGAGTTACATCAAGATTATTCGAACTTTTTCTTATAGTTAAATCACTACCATTCGTACTAGTTTTTATATTGGAACTTTTGCTTTCACTGCTATTTCTACTTTCACCACAAATGTAATTATAAATGTAACTGTCACTGTAATTGTTACTACTACTTAAAATGT